GGTAAATCAATTGCGAAATGTTTTTCTAGACTGCCCAATATCTGTTTTAAATCTTCGAGGTGAAAATGTTCAATTTTCATAAGATCTTCTTGGCTGTTAGTCAAAAGGTCCAATATATATATATATATTGGACCTTTTGAGGCAATTATAGACCCTAGTAGACAATTCGGATTGATCAATAAAAATCGATTTCAATGCTATTTTTTTATAAGTTTATCCAATTGATCGTGAAAAGTAAAAGGGGATAAAGGAATCGTGTGTTGATTGTCTTATAAAAGTCAGTTTTCTTCTTCCTTATGTAAAAAGGGAATAAATAAATCAATCAAATTCCGGGAGGCTTCATGAAGTGCTTCTTTCGGAGTTAAACTCCCATTTGTCCATATTTCGAGAAACAGTATCTCTTGTTTTTCATTCCCATTCCCATAGGAATGAATACTATGATTCACGTTCCGAACAGGCATGAATACAGCATCTATAGGATAACTTCCATCTTGAAAGTTACGTGGCATTTTTATAAAATATCCGCGATTTCTCTCAATTTCTAATCCAATACACAAATTAATTCGTTCTGTCAAGCCAGCTATATGTTGTATATTGTCGACGATTTCTACATAAGGCGGTAAGATGATATCTTGAGCAGTTACATATCCAGGACCTCTGACACAAATAGACGCGTCACAAGTTCCATATAGATTACTTCTCAATACAATTTCTTTCAAATTCATTAAAATTTCGTGTATCGATTCTTGAATACCCGTTATAGTAGCATATTCATGGGGGACATTCTCAAATTTTACACGTGTGATGCATGTTCCTTCTATTTCTCCAAGCAAAGCTCTTCGCATCGCAATGCCTATTGTATCGGCTTGGCCTTGCATAAGTGGAGACAGAATAAAGCGCCCATAATAAAGACGTTTACTATCTGCTCTTGATTCAACACACTTCCACTGTAGTGTCCGAGTAGATACTGTTACTTTCTCTCGAACCATAGTAATATTATTTTATTTGATTGAATTATTTATTTCTCTTGTTTCTTTTGAAATTTCTTCATTGTTCATTTCTACACACGTCTTTTTTTCGGAGGTCTGCAGCCATTATGTGGCATAGGGGTTACATCCCGTACAAAAGTTAATAGTATACCACTCCTACGAATAGCTCGTAATGCTGCGTCTCTTCCTAGACCGGGACCCTTTATCATGACTTCTGCTCGTTGCATACCTTGATCGACGACTGTACGAATAGCATTTGCTGCTGCAGTTTGAGCAGCAAAGGGTGTCCCTCTTCTCGTACCCTTGAATCCACAAGTACCGGCCGAGGACCAGGAAACCACCCGGCCCCGTACATCTGTAACCGTGACGATGGTATTATTGAAACTTGCTTGAACATGAATAACTCCTTTTGGTATTCTACGTGCACTCTTACGTGAACCAATACGTACATTCCTACGTGAACCAGCTCTCGGTATAGCTTTTGCCATATTGTATCATCTCATAAATATGAGTCAGAAATCTATGGATATATCCATTTCATGCCAAAAAAGATTCTTTATTTGTACATTGAGCCCTTATAGTGATACTATAGTGATAGTGAGTCTGATTATCCTTGTCTTTGTTTATGTCTCGGGTTGGAACAAATTACTATAATGCGTCCCCGCCTGCGGATTAGTCGACATTTTTCACAAATTTTACGAACTGAAGCTCTTATTTTCATATTTGTTATTCCTTATCTTAATTCTGAATCTATTTCATTGGTAGAAAATAAGTTTCTTGAAATTTTTATCTCGAATCGTATTGAATAAAAACCACCTAATCTTTCGAATCCTTGTTTCGTAGTCGATAAATTATACGTCCTCTGGTTGAATCATAACGACTTACTTCAATTTTTACTTTATCTCCCGGCAGTATCCGTATAAAACTACGCCGGATCTTTCCTGAAACATAACCTAGAATCAGATCTTGATTATCTAACCGAACCCGGAACATGCCGTTGGGAAGCGATTCAGTAATTAAACCTTCATGGATCCATTTTTGTTCTTTCATTTCAGGTCAAGCCTCCTTGAAGTCTCAACTAATGGAGGAGAAACGACATTAGATAACTCATACCCTTGCTTTTTTTTTTTACAAACAGGAAGAGATTTTGGATCACATTTCGATATTAAAAGGATTACCATATATATAACAAAATTTCTCCGCCGATTCCTTCTAGTCGAGCCTCACGGTCTGTCATTATACCTCTCGAGGTAGAAAGAATTACAATCCCCATCCCACCTAAAATTCTAGGAATTCGTTGAGAGTTAGAATAGATTCGTAGACCGGGTCGACTGATCCGTTTTAAATTTAAAAAATTTCTATAGGGTTTTTTCCTATTCCTTCGATGTCGCAGGGTTAAAACCAAAAAATATTTGTTTTTTTCTCGATGTTTTCTGACGTTTTCGATAAAACCTTCTCGGAAAAGTATTTTAACAATATTTTCGGTAATATTAGTCGATGGTATGCGAACAACTCGTTTTCTATCCATACCAGCATTTCGTATAGAGGTTATTATCTCAGCAATAGTGTCTCTACCCATGATAAACTAAATTTATTGGTGCTTCAAAATTGGATATAATCAACATGTTTTTCTTGTTTTTATTAGTTTATGAATATGAATTTTTCAAGATATATGCGTGAGACACGATCTACTAATTAATCTAGTTCTTAATCGATTTATTTTAAATACCTCAAGGACATTACGATCTCATTTTATAATACCTCAGTAGCTTATAATACCTCGGGAGCTAATGAAACTATTTTAGTAAAATTTAATTGTCTCAATTCCCGTGGGATTGCACCAAAAATGCGAGTTCCTTTTGGATTTCCTTCTTGATCAATCACAACTGCAGCATTGTCATCATATCGTATTATCATGCCGCTGTCACGTTTAAGTTCGTTACAGGTACGAACAATGACAGCCCTGACTACTTCAGATTTTTCTAGGGGCATGTTTGGTACTGCTTCTTTGATCACAGCAACAATAACGTCACCAATATGAGCATATCGGCGATTACTAGCCCCTATAATTCGAATACACATCAATTCTCGAGCCCCGCTGTTATCCGCTACATTTAAATGGGTCTGAGGTTGAATCATATCAATTTTTTAGTATATTCTTTCAATACAAAGGATGAAGAAAATAAAAGAAATATTGTTTGTCTAAAAAAGAAACCTGCGGTTTTGTTTCATCCCAAGACCCAGTTCTGCCGGTTCTACATTTTTATCCTGAAATAATAAATTGAGTTCGTATAGGCATTTTGGATGCTGCTATTAAAATAGCCCGCCTGGCTATATTTTCGGTTACTCCACCTATTTCATATAGTATTCGTCCCGGCTTAACAACAGCTACCCAATATTCAGGGGATCCTTTCCCCGAACCCATACGTGTTTCAGCCGGTCTTACTGTAACTGGTTTATCTGGAAATATACGGACCCATATTTTTCCACCACGGCGTGCATTTCGTGTCATTGCTCGTCGACCTGCTTCGATTTGTCTAGATGTGATCCAAGCGGGTTCAAGTGCTTGAAGCGCATATTTACCGAAACAAATATGATTACCTCGATAAGATATTCCCTTCATTCTTCCTCTATGTTGTTTACGGAATCTAGTTCTTTTGGGGTTATAGTTGATGGTTGTTTCGGAATTCCATCTCTACTACAGAACTGGACGTGAGAGTTTCTTCTCATCCGGCTCCTCGCGAATAAAATAAAAAGTATTCAAAATTGAATTTCAATTCATTTGAATAGATATTAGAACGTTTTTATAAATCTTTATTTTCTTTTGTCCTTTATCCAAGTTTACTAATTAAAAAAAAAAGAGAAAGTTTTCGCGGGCGAAAATTTACTCTTGCAATCTCCATTTCAGTCGTAGCACTTGTTCGTGACTTCTTATAATAGATGAATTTATTTCCGGTTTATTTCGCCATCCCAACTAGTGAATCAGTAAGATTCAGTTGTTCAATAAAATCTTTTGTATTCACAGGTTTCATCGTTCCCACCGCTTCGTACTTAATGGTTAGGTCAGAATTCTACAACGGAGCTCACAATCGAATTTATTCTTGAGTCAACCTTCTTAGTCTTTATTGGCTCGAAGCTCTTGATTTTTTCTTCTATTACGTAGATTCATTTAATATTTCATTATGGATGAATCAATTAGTATTGATGCTTTATTACACTGTCTTTTATGAGATGACTCGTAGACCTTACATATTGGAATTCTATATCATTGATATTTTTTTATCTCTTTCTCTCATCCTTCCACCCGCACCCTATATCTATTCTATTCTGTATTTTGCTTTAAACTTAGAATGAAAGTTTATTCAAAAAAATTTCAGTTGTTACAAAGATATGACCGATTTAGCATATCTTGACTGGTTCTTTAGATTCAGATAATACGAAGTGATGAGTTGGTTTTCAGACAGACTACTGGGCTGGTCTTTTTTAATCCTAACCCTAAGAAAAACCAACGAGTCACACACTAAGCATAGCAATTATATCAAAAGGTCAATCAAATTTTTATTTTACCCTATAGAATTAAGAATTAGTTTGATTAGTTAGAAAACGAATGAACGAGTTTCCCCTGATTTTGTTCTATCAATAGATAGAAGGGAAAAACAATTAAAGTTTTTTTATTCCTCTTCCTTGTCTATAAAAATCCAAATTTTAATGCCTAATACCCCATAGATAGTCCGAACTGTATAGGAACAATAATCAATTTGAGCTCGAATGGTTTGTAGGGGAACCCTACCCTCTCTGATCCATTCGACACGTGCAATTTCTTTTCCGTCGATACGCCCTGCAATTTGTACTTGAATTCCTTTTGTATCTGCTTGTTCAGTTAATTCAATAGCCTTTTTCATTGCTTTTCGAAATGAAACTCTATTCTTTAATTGTCCGGCTATAAATTCTGCAAGAATATTAGGGTTTCTATAAGGCTTTGTAATTCTTGTGATAGCAATGTTAAGTTTT